CTCAATACAATTTCTTTCAAATTCATTAAAATTTCGTGTACTGATTCTTGAATACCTACTATGGTAGAGTATTCATGTGGTATTTTCTCAGATTTTGCACGTGTGATACATGTTCCTTCTATTTCTCCAAGCAAAGCTCTTCGCATCGCAATGCCTATTGTGTCAGCTTGACCTTTCATCAGTGGAGAGAGAATAAAGCGCCCATAATAAAAACATTTACTATCTGTTCTTGATTCAATACACTTCCACTGCAGTGTCCGAGTAGATACTCTTATTTTCTCTCGAACCATAGTAATATTATAAAATATTGATCATATTTTTGAATCATTTATTTCTCTTGAAATTTCTTCCATTTTTATTTCTACACACGTCTTTTTTTAGGAGGCCTACAGCCATTATGTGGCATAGGGGTTACGTCTAGCACGAACCTTACTCGTATACCACTTCTACGAATAGCCCGTAATGCTCCATCCCTTCCGAGACCGGGACCTTTTATCCTGACTTCTGCTCGTTGCATACCTTGCTCTACCACTGTACGAATAGCATTTTCCGCCACGGTTTGAGCCGCAAAGGGTGTCCCTCTTTTTGCACCCCTGAATCTACAAGTACCGGCAGAAGCCCAAGAAACCACCCGACCTTGTACATCCGTAACAGTCACAATGGTATTGTGGAAACCTGCTTGAACATGAATAACGCCCTTTGGTATTATACGTGCACTCTTACGCGAACTAATACGCCGATTTCTACGCGAACCAATTTTTGGTCTAGGTTTTGCCATATTTTATCATCTCATAAATATGAGTCAGAGATATATGGATATATCCATTTCATGTCAAAACAAATCCTTCATTTTTTTTTACATCAATCAATTCTTTTACAAAATTCCTTTTATTTTTAGTAGAATAATTATCCTTGTCGTTGTTTATGTTTTGGGTTAGAACAAATTACTATAATTCGTCCTCGTCTGCGGATCAGACGACATTTTTCACAAATTTTACGAACAGAGGCTCTTTTTTTCATATTTGTCATTCCTTACTTTAATTCCGAATCTATTTCTTGGAAGAAAATAAGTTTCTTGAAATTTTGAACCTCGAATTGTATTCTCATGGGAAGGAATGTTGAAGTTGAAAAACCACTTAGTCCTTTGAATCATCTGAATCATCTGAATCATCTGAATCATCGTTGGGGAGTCTATAAATTATACGACCTTTGGTTGAATCATAACGGCTTACTTCAATCTTAACCCTATCTCCCGGCAGGATCCGTATACAACTAAGTCGTATCTTTCCTGAAATATAACCTAGAATCACATCTTCATTATCTAAACGAACGCGGAACATACCATTAGGAAGGGATTCAGTAATGAAACCCTCATGAATCGATTTTTCTTCTTTCATTCCAGGCAAAACCCCCTTATTTAAGTATCAACTAATATAGGAAGGAGAATAGATAATATGCTTTTTCTCTCACAAAAAATCCATTTTTGATCTAATTCGGATATCAGAAGGATTACCATATATAACATAAAATTTCTCCACCAATTCCTTCTAGTCGAGCTTCCCGATCTGTCATTATACCTCGAGAGGTAGAAAGAATTACAATTCCCATTCCACCTAAAATTCTAGGAATTCGTTGATAGTTAGAATAGATTCGTAGACCAGGCCGACTGACTCTTTTTAAATTTAAAGTATTTCTATATGGTCCTTTCCTATTTCTTCTATGTCGCAGAGTTAAAACCAAAAAATATTTGTTTCTTTCTTGATGTTTTCTCGCGTTTTCAATAAAGCCTTCTCGTAAAAGTATTTTAACAATGCTTTCGGTGATGTTAGTAGATGCTATTCGAACTGTTCCTTTTCTATTCATGTCAGCATTTCGTATAGAGGTTATTATATCAGCAATAGTGTCCCTACCCATGATAAACTAAAATCAGTGGTGTCTCCGAATTTTGATATAATCAACATGCTTTTTTTATTAGTTTATTTTTTTTATGAATTTTAAATCAAAAAAAAAATGAAAAATGAAAGGTATATACGTGATACACAATCTACTATTTCATTCAAATATCCTACTTCTCATCTTATAATACCTCAGGAGCTAATGAAAGTATTTTTTTAAAGTTTTGTTTCAATTCCCGGGCAATCGCACCAAAAACTCTAGTTCCTTTTGGATTTCCTTTTTCATCAATGATAACTGCAGCATTGTCATCATATCGTATTATCAGACCGTTGTCGCGTTTGAGTTCTTTACAGGTACGTACAATTACAGCTCTGATCACTTCTGATCTTTCTAAGCGCGTACTTGGTATTGCTTTTTTGATCACAGCAACAATAACGTCACCAATACGAGCATATCGACGATTGCTAGCTCCTATGATTCGAATACACATCAATTCTCGAGCCCCGCTGTTGTCTGCTACATTCAAATGGGTCTGAGGTTGAATCATATCTTCTTTTTATCTGTTCTTTCAATAGATGCAAACAAACAAAGGGCGAAAAAGAAAAAGAAATATTGTTTGTCCAAAATAAAAAGTAAAAAGAATCTCCGGTTGTTTTTATCCCCAAGATCTATTTCCTTTGGTTCTACATTCCTATCCTGAAATAATGAATTGAGTTCGTATAGGCATTTTAGATGCCGCTATCGAGATAGCCCTTCGGGCTATATTTTCTGCTACTCCGTTTATTTCATAAAGTATTCGACCTGGTTTGACAACAGCTACCCAATATTCGGGGGATCCTTTCCCCGAACCCATACGGGTTTCCGCAGATTTTACTGTAACTGGTTTGTCTGGAAATATACGTACCCATATTTTTCCACCGCGACGTGCATTTCGCGTCATTGCTCGACGCCCCGCTTCTATTTGTCTAGACGTGATCCAAGCAGGTTCAAGTGCCTGAAGAGCATATCTTCCGAAACAAATAAGATTTCCCCGATAAGATATTCCCCTCATTCTTCCTCTATGTTGTTTACGGAATCTGGTTCTTTTGGGGTTATAGTTGATGGTTTTTTCTTAATTCCATCTCTACTACAGAACCGGACATGAGAGTTTCTTCTCATCCGGCTCCTCGCGAATGAAAAAATTGAAATTTAATTGAATATGAATATTTAAAAATAGAATTCGAATTAGAATAGAATTATAAATTAATATATAGATTAATATATTATAAATTTGAAAATGAATAAAAATAAATAGAATTATAATATAGAATAATAATATTGAATTAAGATATACATGTAATAATACACTAAATCAATAGATTCTTTCATATTCATCATATTCTTTGATATTCATATAATTTATTAGATATTTTTATATTTGGATATATAAGGAAATTAAAAATATATTTTATATATAGTTTGTATCTATTTTTTTGTATAGATATATTTTATTAGATTGCATTGCTAAAATAAAATATGAGCAATCTAATAAAAAAGGAATTTTCGCGGGCGAATATTTACTCTTTCAATATCTATTTCAGTTTTATAGGGTTAGTTTATCACTTTTCAGAATAGATGAATTGGTCTCTGGTTCGTTCCGCCATCCTTCCCAATGAATCATTAGGATTCGTTTTCAATTGAATCTTCTGTATTCACGGATTCCATCGTTCCCATCGCTTCTTGATTAATGGTTAGGTCTGAATTCTACAATGGAGCTCTTAATGAACTTTGTTCTTGAGCCAACCTTCTTAGTCTTTATTGGCTCGAGGCTCTTACTTTTTTCTTTTTTATATGAATAGATTCATATCAGATAATTATGTGTGAATCCGTATTCATGCTTTATTACATTGTCTTTTATGATATGATTCAAAGACCTTACATAGTGGAATCATATATCATTTATATTCATTTTTTCTTTCTTTCGCCTTTCCATTTATCCGCATCCCCTTCCTTTAATGTATATAAAATTATATATATATATATATTTGTTTTGCTTGACAACTCATTCGATTCTTGTTTATGCAAAAAAAAATTCAGTTGCTGCAATGATAGTACCAAAATATCATATCTTGACTGCTTCTTTGGATCCAGATAATGTGATGCGATGAGTTGGTTATTAGTTCTATAGTTATTAGTTCATACTTCATACTACGGGCTCTTACTTTTTTTTCGTCTTAATTCTAACAAAAACCAACGAGTCACACACTAAGCATAGCAATTCTATTAAAAGTTCAATCGAATTTTTATTCAACCTTATAGAATTAAAAATGAGAATTGTTTTGATGGAAATTTGATGGAAAAAAAGGTTGTCATTCTTTGTTCTATCGTTAAATCAAAACAGAAAGACAAGTCAAGTAAAGGCTTATTATTCCTCGTCTATAAATATCCAAATTTTGATACCCAATACCCCATAGATAGTTCGAATCTTATAGGCGCAATAATCAATTTTCGCGCGAATGGTTTGTAGGGGAACCCTACCCTCTCTTATCCATTCAATACGTGCAATTTCTTTTCCATTGATACGGCCTGCGATTTTTATTTGAATTCCTTTTGCCCCAGCTTGTTCGGCTAATTCAATAGCCTTTTTCATTGCTTTTCGAAAGGATACCCTATTTTTTAACTGTCCGGCTATAAATTCTGCAAGAATTTTAGGGTGTCCATAAGGTTTTGCAATTCTTTTAATAGCAATGTTGAGTTTTAGGTTCACACAATTCAATTCTTTTTGTACATTTATTTTGAGGTCTTTGACCGCTCGTGGTCGATTTTCTATTAATAACTTGGGAAATCCCATATAGATGATAACCTTTATCATATCGATTCCTTTTTGAATTTCGATACGTGCAATTCCTTCGGCACCTGAGGATGTTCTTGTATTTTTTTCTACATAATTTTTGACACAATTCCGTATTTTTTGATCTTCTTGTAGACCTTCAGAATAATTTTTTGGTTGTGCAAACCAAAGGGAATAATGATCTTGGGTTGTACCAAGTCTGAAACCAAGTGGATTTATTTTTTGTGCCATATTAGTAAAGTTTTAGCTCCCCTGTTATTAACAGTCTTAATAG